CAATGGGTGTTGAAACTACTCCTTATGAGGGAATATGCCCATATTACTTTATCATTAGAAAAGACCTATTTGTAATAATTTTTCTTTATTCATTTTGTCTTCGTTTTATTATATTATGTATGAAGTTTTCTAATCTATGGGTAAACTAACACAAGGGCTAATATTAGAAAGATAATAAACCCATTCTTACGTTTCCACATCAAAGTGAAATATAGTATTTAGCTCTTTTTTTTTTAATGCCTATTGGTGTTCCAAAAGTACCTTTTCGGAGTCCTGGAGAGGAAGATGCATCTTGGATTGACGTATAGTGCGACTTGTCAGATATATTGGGTCATATGGGATTTCCCCGTTTTCTCCCCCGATCGAGATATCCTCTATTTTGCCCAAAAGAAATATTAATTGAATCATCAAAAATTGGGAGCGTGAAGTAAAAATTAGGAGAGTAAAGTGTAATGCAACTCGATCCCCCTTTTGTTTTGGAGGGAATTCAGATTATTATCAATTAGAATAATTTATGGTTATCTTCGTTGGACTAATAAAATGAAGTATCCAGGCTCCGTTTAAAAAACAATCCAATTGGGAATTATATATGATTGCGACTTGGATCATAAATGATTCTATTCCTATTTATAAAGAAAATGGATCTCCAATTGTTAATCAATCAAATAATATGGATGAATACCCCCATTAAATATTTGGTTTGGTAGAAGACATGAAATTTATAATTAATTAAATTAAGAAGTCATAGCAATAAAAAAATGGTAAGGGAAGTATTTGTCCTATATGTACAAATCCAAATAGGGTGGATCTTTACCCGGAGTAGAGCATAAACCTAAAAAGATTTAAGAGACCCATTCCGGAACAAGAAAATGACATCATGATTTGGATCTCAATGAAAAAATACATCAATGATAAGTTAATTCGATCAATTTGAAATTCTTTTTTATATTCTTTCTATTCTAAGATAAGAAAAGGAGTCAAAAAACTTCTTTATTGAAAAAGAAAAATCGAAGAAAAAGTCCTTTCGTTAAAAGTTAGAAAGAGCCTACGCTATATGATATGAAAAAACAAAAGAGGGCTGGAATCTATACATTGATTTTTTCGGAATTTTTTTTTGAACCGTATGCAGAAAAAAGTGCATGTACGGTTCCTAAGGGATACAACTTTACCCGAATCAACCGACTTTATCGAGAGAGATTACTTTTTTTAGGCCAAGCAGTTGATAGCGAGATCTCAAATCAACTTATTGGTCTTATGGTATATCTGAGTATTGAGGATGATACCAAAGATCTTTATTTGTTTATAAACTCTCCTGGTGGATGGGTAATACCTGGAGTAGCTATTTATGATACTATGCAATTTGTTCGACCAGATGTACATACAATATGCATGGGATTAGCTGCTTCAATGGGATCTTTTATCCTGGTTGGAGGCGAAATTACCAAACGTCTAGCATTCCCTCACGCTTGGCGCCAATGAGGTTTTTTTGAGAGAAACAAAAGACTATGCCTTCGCCATATAAAATAGGAATATTAAGTAAAAATAGCATGGCATTTAGAATTCGATATGACAAAAATTTTATTATTATTTTTTTTTTGTGAAAAAAAAATTAGATTATATATCGAGAGAGTAGTATGAAATAAAAGGTATTTCTGATTTTATCTTATCCATCGGAAATCCTGTTCAGCGTCACAAACTTTTTTCATACCATAGATCTCTTAAGAATATTTATTGTATAAATTGTATAAATTAGAAATAAAGTACAAAATTACAAAATATTTTTTTATTTACTTTTTTTTATTTGATCGGATAAAAAAGAAACTTTGGGATTGCTGAATCAACAGACAAATAAATACCAAAAAATAAATAAGAAATATATAAAGCAACGGAACCATCATAGTATTTTTTAACTCCTCCAAAAAGAAGGGTGGTAATTTGATCATTTACCAATATGAGTCTCATAGATCCTATTTGGCTCTTTCTGCGATGGAAGGTAAAGATTAATTTTATTATAGAGCCGTATGCAATACATCAAACATGCCCGTACGGTTATTCTATTTTTTTTTATTAAGTATTTTTGTTATCTTTATTTATTTTCTCTTCACTCCATCGTCTAGATAGAACAAACTTTAGTATGTTATATCATCAGGGTAATGATTCATCAACCCGCTAGTGCTTTTTATGAAGCACAAACGGGAGAAGCTATCTTGGAAGCGGAAGAACTGCTAAAACTGCGTGAAACCATCACAAGGGTTTATGTACAAAGAACGGGCAAACCCCTATGGGTTGTATCCGAAGACATGGAAAGAGATGTTTTTATGTCAGCAACAGAAGCGCAAGCTTATGGAATTGTTGATCTTGTAGCAGTTGAATGAAAATAGAAAATAGGATGGATTTAGCGCAAACTGGTGATTTATTATTTTATCTTCTTACCAAGTTCAATATTTTATTATATTAAAAGTAATTCATAATAATCCGGTTAGGATCGATCTAAACCAGC